TCTTAATGCTCCGGGCGAAAAGATGAAATCTTGGATTTTTGCGCATATCCCAATCCTTATTGATTATCTCATCACAGTTAAAATTTTCTTTTTAATTTTTACTTTTTTTTATAAGTTCATTTTTTTTATAAGTTCATTGAAGAAGTTTTATTTGCTCAGTAAGTTACTCCCACCCCTTTTTTTGTTTGTCCACTACTTCTTATGAATCGAAACAAACGAGTTCCGATAGAACTGGAAAATCAAATAAATAGTAATCTTTGACGAACAGGATCAATAATCATTATTATTTCCACACAAGAAAAGGAATTTTCCACCCTTTTCTTGTGTGGAAGATTAGGAAGACGAGTAATCCCTCCTAGAATCATTTGTTCCTTTCATTTATCCGCGTGTATTCTCCTCCTACTTATGCCTATTATCTATTAGAATTCGATTCTATTAGGTACAAAAAAACTATTGATACATTACATGGCATTTACAATCTGCCAATGGGAGGCCTAGCATAGTCACAACACTCCCATTTTGATTGAAAAAAAGAAGGGGGGATCAAGTAGTCTTCTTCACAATATACATACTATTGCTAGGAATGGGATACAAGAAATTTCCGGCATCTCGCAGAAAAACAGTATAAACAAAGCAAGCAAAACATTTTCCATGATTTTTTTGAATCATACATAATTGCATCGATCACAACAATTCGGCTCTTTTTACCAGCTTGATGAATCCGTGGATCTAGAAATTCATTTCGGACAATTGAACCTTCTCAAACTGTTTCTTTTTTAGAACCAAAAAGATTTGTGCCAGAATAACAGATGCCAAGAAGAACAACAAACCTTGGACACGTAATGGATCTTGAAGTACTATTTCTGCATCTCCCTGACCAAATCCACCCACATTGGGATTACTCGTTAATGGTTGATCAAGCTTGATAGATTCACCCTCTGAAACAAGAAGTTCTGGTCCTGGAGGTATAATATCAACCACTTGGTGTCCATCCGATGCGTCAGCTATGGTTATTTCATACCCCCCTTTTTCTTTACGTACTATTCTGCTTACTATACCTGCTGCTGTAGCATTATAGACTGTATTGTTACTCTTGTTCCCATCGGGATAAATCTGACCTCTTCCCCTGTTCCCACCTACATATATGGGATACTTTAAGAAGTGAACGTCTTTCTTAGTATCAGGGTCCGGGGAAAGAATGGGAAAGACGATTTCACTATATTTCTGACCAGGAACAGGACCTACCACAAGAATATTTCTTTTAGTGGGGCGATAACTCTGAAAAGACAGATTGCCTATCTTTTCTTTCATCTCGGGAGAAATACGATCGGGGGGAGCTAATTCGAATCCCTCGGGTAAAATAAGAACAGCCCCCACATTCAAAGCCCCCTTTTTCCCATTAGCAAGAACTTGTTTCAGTTGCATATCATAAGGGATTCTAACAACTGCTTCAAATACAGTATCAGGAAGCACAGCTTGTGGAACCTCAATATCCACGGGCTTATTAGCTAAATGGCAATTGGCGCATACAATACGCCCAGTTGCTTCTCGTGGATTTTCATAACCCTGCTGCGCAAAAATGGGATATGCATTTGAAATAGATGTCCGAGTTATGACATATATCATGATCGATACGGAAATGAATCGAGTCATCTGTTCCTTTACCCAAGAAAAGGTATTTCTATTTTGCATGGTCCAATTATTGATCCCGGAAATTTCTACAATAAATTAGGTAGGTAGCTAGTATAGTTCCCTATCCACGATTCTGCCATTGTACTGGAGGGGGAATCCCTTAGACGGGTAGAAGTATAAAGAGTGAGTCAGATTAAAAATGGTTTGTTTATGTACGAAGTAACATTCGGATTTGATTGATATCGGCAGATCAAATGAGTTCTTCATTCATTCATTGAATGATAAACCACTACAAGTGAAGGAGATACACGATTTAAATAATGGAAGATCCAATATTTCAAAATTGTATCTAGAATGACTGGAAAAGTGGAAACAAGACCAGATATAATTTGATTGTTATGAGCAAATCCAAAATCTTTGTAGACCGAACCAATCATTAGTTCCCAACCATGGGGCGAGTGGAATCCGATACATAAATCAGTTAATAAAAGAATAGAAAAAGCTTTTATTGTGTCGCTTAAGTTATAGAGGAATTCCTGAACCCAAGAATTAAGAATGACAAGTTCTTCATTACCCAGAATAGAATAACCACTTAGAATAGCAAAACAGATTATATTTGTCGAGAAATGCAAAATTATATGGATATGATCTTCATTGTGCATTTTGACCAATTGTATTGTTTCTTTGTGGATTCCTATACGAAGCTTTTGTATCTGTGTCTCCGGGTACTCCTTTATCATTTCGTCCAACAGGAATAGTTGTTCTAATTCTATGAATCTTTCTAGAACGTTCTTCTCTTGAATATCATTCAAAAAAGTTTCGGATTGCCTTGTATTCCACCAATTAGTAACTAAAGGTTCCAGACTTTTATTAAATGAGAGAGAGATCCACCAGGGCAAAAAGACTATAGATGCAAGATATGGGAGGGGAGTCAATGCTTTCTTTTTTGACACTTTTAATCTGTTCTGTAAATTGTTAATGAAACTGCTTCATTCGCCGACTCTATCTGATCCGATATTTCTATGAAGCATGAGTTCTATAACAAGGTATGGAACCTATGGATCGGATCTATTCCTTCTTTTTTTTTTTGAATTGTTTAGTCCTTGGATCTAGAAAGAATATAGAAATAGAATAAAGGTCCGTTTCGAATGAAGAAATAATCAAGTTCCCAGATATCTCAATTGGTCAAATTCGAACCAATTGTATCTTCATTTGTTCCTTTCGATGAATGCCCGAAAAACCACTTGAAGTAATGAATATTATTCGGATTTCGAGACGAAAGAACTCCCCCTGGATCAATCAATTATTTCGAAATGTTTCACTGGCTACCCACAGCCCAGGAATAATTGAGGGGATATTTCTGAAGAATATTGATGATGAAATCCGAAATGGGTGGCAAAACAAGAGAGAAATTGAATAGTTATGAGAGATCCAATCGTTTGGTCATCAAGGAGCAAAAGAAAGGATAAAAAAAAAAAGAAACATCGATTGACGAAAGAGAGATAATTTACGAGATACGATCCATCTGTATCTAACGTATCAATTCAAAATATTGGTCCTAAAAAGATGAATTCTGTACTGTATTCCGAAATGTTCTGATATGTGTGATGAATACATACTTATTAGATTTGTTACTAGTATGAAAGAATTGAGTTTAGTTCCATATGTAAAAAAAAGAGTTTTGGTGGATAAAAATAGCTTCTTATTATGGTTGTTCCGTATTCGTCCGCCTGCTTTATTCTATGGGCCACAACACAACGGTATTACCAACGGAACGGGGGAAATAGAATCGAACATGTTTTGCTCGAATAAACGTTCCGAAGAAACTTCAGTTATATTAAAAAGGGGATTCCTGAGTTCCTTCCCTCATGCGGAGAAAGCATTCATTCTTCAGTTCATTTCAAAATACTTCAATTGGTACGCGCAAGAAATAGGCCGATTCAGCAGCTTTTTGTTCAATTTCTCGTGGAGTAAAATTCTCATCGGTACGAGTCAAGGGAATGGCTCCCTGGCCTCTGATTTCCATATAAAGGACACGACGAGGATAAAGACCCTCTTTAACTTCCATTCTGATTGACTGGATATCTCTCATAAGGAATCGAAGGAAGATGCGACGATTTATTCCAGGAAATCCCCAACGAAAAATACACACTATTCCTTCTTTTCTATCAAAAAGATCATAACCACTACCTACATTCCACGAAATTGTGCACCACAAATAGGAACTAATGAACAGACCAGCGATCCCATAGAAAGACATCACGATTCCTTGGGGAAAAAAAAGGATTTCCTGAGAGGGAAATACGGATATCAGATTCCTACCAAGATAACTGGAAGTTCCAACCAATAAGAATCCTAGTGAACCTAAAAAAAGGATACAGGCCCAGCAGAAATTACTTGTTTTTCGAGACCCCGTTATAAGTTCTATCCATATACGTTCGGATTGCCAGTTCATACTCGATCCAGTTGCATTCTATTGGAATTGAGAGAATAGAATAAGCCAAATGAATTTGACTTTACTTTTTTTTGTTTTGATCCCGAAGTAACTCTCATCAACTAGCACTATTATGATGTAAACCATTAGGAGTAATTCATCGAATTGGTTAGATATAAAATAATAACATCCCCTTCATATGATCCCACTATGTATATCTACATACATATAGATACATTGACTTTCTATTTCAGATATTCGCTGATCTATTTGAAAACAAAAACAGCTATACCCACATATAATATACATGCATTTATCCATATATCATGGATCTGCATGCATAACAATAACAGCTTTTTTATTTGTGCTCGGAGGGAGTCACATGTCGTACCGTACCCTATTCCACTAAAAGATATCTGTATTATGATCCAAGCCCAAGTGTTAAAATAAATTGATGAGATTTGATCCCATCGGATCTAAACAATCTTGTTTTTTTGAACATGAAGAGATAAAGAAGCCATTGCAATTGCCGGAAATACTAGGCCCACTAAAGGTACAAAAATAGAGGGTAAATTGAAATCTGTCATAGAATAGGTGCCTCGATTTAATATTTGTACTTGTTAGAAATATATCTTATGATAAGTATATTTATTATAAGTATATAATAAGTGCAAGGAATGTAGAACTAAATAAGTGTACCTATTCATCTTTCTACACAAAATATATGTATGATAATCCGCTTTTTTATTCTTGTTCTCCCGTCCTTATCTTATAATAAAGAGTTTCTTACGAGTTCCCTAAGGATTCGTTAGAATACAGGGATTCATAGTAAAAAAAAAGGAGGTTCTCGGGAGATATAGATATAGAAATATGCAACATTTCTATTATAGATTTTCATTATTCTATATATTAATACGTAAGAAGGAAGGGAACA